AATTCGGTCGTTGTGATCGGGCTCTATTATGGATTTATGACCACATTCTCCATAGGGCCCTCTTATCTCTTACTTCTACGAGCTTGGATTATGGAAGAAGAAAATGAAAGGGAGGTATCCGCAACAACTGGTTTTATTGTGGGACAGCTCATGATGTTCATATCGATCTATTATGCGCCTCTGCATCTAGCATTAAGTAGACCTCATACAATAACTGTCCTAGTTCTACCGTATATTTTGCTTCATTTCTTCTGGAACAATCATAAAAACTTTTTTGATTATGGATCTACTAACAGAAATTCAATGCGTAATCTCAGCATTCAATGTGTATTCCTTAATAATCTAATTATTCAATTATTCAACCATTTTATTTTACCAAGTTCCACGTTAGCCAGATTAGTCAACATTTATATGTTTCGATGCAACAACAAGATTTTATTTTTAACAAGTAGTTTTGTTGGTTGGTTAATAGGTCACATTTTATTCATGAAATGGGTTGGATTGGTATTGTTCTGGATACGGCAAAATCGTTTTCTTCGATCTAATAAGTATCTTGTGTCAGAATTGAGAAATTCTATGGGTCGAATCTTTAGTATCCTCTTATTTATTACCTGTGTTTACTATTTAGGCAAAATGCCGTCACCTATTGTCACTAAGAAACTGAAAGATAAAGAAATCTCAGAAACGGAAGAAGAGGAAAAAAGAGAGGAAGAAAGCGATGTAGAAACAACTTATGAAATGAAGGAGACTGAACAAGAAGAAGAAGAATTCACCGAAGAAGAACCTTCCGAAGAAAAGGAGGATCTGGACAAAATAGATGAAACGGAAGAGATCCGAGTGAATAGAAAGGAAAAAAAAAAAGATGAATTTCACTTTCAAGAGGCTTACTATCAAGATAGCCCGGTTTACGAAGATTCTGATCTGGAGACCCATCAAGAGAATTGGGAATTGGGAAGACTGAAAGAAGATAAAAATAAAAGATTGTGGGTTGAAAAAACTTTTGTCACTTTTTTTTTTGATTATAAGCGATGGAATCGTCCATTACGATATATAAAAAATGATAAATTAGAAAATGCTTTACGCAATGAAATGTCACAATTTTTTTTTTTTACATGTACAAGTGATGGGAAACAAAGAATATCCTTTACATATCCGCCCAGTTTATCAACTTTTTCGGAAATGCTAGAACGAAGAATTTCTTTGTACATAATAGAAAAACTATATGACGAAGATCTTTATAATTCTTGGATTTATGCTAATGAAAAAAAAAAGTACAATTTGAACAATGAATTGAGAAGCCGAATCCAAATTATAGAAAAAAATGAGAGATCCTCTAGTCTGGATATGCTTGAAAAAAAAACCATATTATGCGATGATGAAAAAAAAAAGAAATGCTTGCCAAAAACTTATGATCCTTTTTTCAACGGACCATATCGAGGAACGAGAAAAGAATTAGATTCATGTGCAATCATGAATACTTATACAGATACAGAAGATTTAGTAGAATTTTTTTTTATAAATAAGATTCATGATCTAATTCTTAATGATTCCGTAGAACTTCACCGTCAATCATTTTTGAATTCTCCAGAAGAAAAAGGAATTGATTCAGAAAGTGAAGCAAAATATTTTCAATTTTTCTTTGATGTAATTACAACACATATAAAAGATCAAAAAATAATGAAAAAGAAATCTATTGGAATTAGAAAAGAAGAAATCAGTAAAAAGGTTTCTCGATGGTCATACAAATTAACCGAGAATTTGAGAGAAGAGGAAGAAGAAAATGAAGAAGATTTGGAGGAAGAATATTATGAGATTCATTCAAGAAGAGCCAAACGTGTGATAATTTATGAGGATAATGATCAGAATACCAATTATAGTTCTAGTATTCAGAATACTAGTAACAATGAGAAAAAGGATGATCAAATGGAAGAGGAAGAGGAAGAGGTGGCTTTGATACGTTACTTAAAACAATCGGATTTTCGTCGCAATCTAATCAAGGGATCCATGCGCGCTCAAAGACGTAAAACAGTTATTTGGAACCTCTTTCAAGTAAATGTACATTCTCCTCTTTTTTTGGATCGTCTAGATAAAACATATTTTTTTTCGTTTTTTGATATCAACGAAATTAAGAATCTAATTTTTAGGAATTGGATGGGGAGAGAACAAGAATCAGAATTAAAAATTTCCTATTTTGAAAATGAAGATAAAAAAGAAGAAAAAAAATATAAAAATGAACAGATAGAAATATCAGAAGCTTGGGATACCTTTATATTTACTCAAGTAATAAGAAGTTTGATGTTAGTAACCCAATCTTTTCTTAGAAAATACATTATATTGCCTTCATTAATAATAGCCAAAAATCTTTTCCGTATGTTATTATTTCAAATTCCCGAGTGGGACGAGGATTTTAAGGAATGGAATAGAGAAATCCATATTAAATGCACCTATAACGGTGTTCAATTATCAGAAACAGAATTTCCCCAAGATTGGTTAATAGAAGGTATTCAGATAAAGATTTTATATCCTTTCTGTCTAAAACCTTGGAGAAAATCTAGGGCACGATCTCATCATCATCATAGAGATCTAATGAAAAAAAAAGAAAAAAAAACAAATTTTTGTTTTTTAACAGTCTGGGGAATGGAAGCGGAACTTCCCTTTGGTTCTCCTCGAAAACGACCTTTCTTTTTTGAACCTATTTATAAAGAAATTCAAAAAAGAAAAAAAAAAGGAGTCATCCAAATAGTTCGAAATATCAACCTAATAATGAAAAAACTGGATAAAGTAAATCTAAATTTATTATTTGAAGTGAGGAAAGAAAAAGTATATGAATCAAACGAAAATAAAAAAGATTTAAAAAGAAATATTCCTAGCGAATCATCCGTTCTAAATCAAACGATAAATTGGTTCAATTATTCACTAATAGAAAGAAGAATGAAAGATCTTTCTGATAAGACAATTCAAATCAGGAATCAAATTGAAGGAACTGCAAAAGACAAGAAAAAAAAAGAAATAGTTAATAATAAAAGATCGGGATTACAGAAGCATATTTGGAAAATATTAAAAAGGAAAAATATCCGATTAATGCGTAAATTACATTACTTTATCAAATCATTCATTGAAAAAATATACATAGAAATTTTTTTATGTACCATTACCATTTCTAAGATCAATATACAACTTTTCTTTGAATCAACAAAAAAGATCTTTAATAAATCCATTTACAACAATGGAATAAATAAAGAACAAGAAGGAATTGATGAAAGAAATCAAAATACAATGAATTTTCTTTTGACTATAAAAAAATTGTTTTCAAATATTGATAATACTAAGACTAGCAATAAAAATTCCAATACTTATTGGTCCCTATCCCAAGCATATGTTTTTTACAAAATATCACAAAACCAATTACTTAATAAGTATCAATTGAGATCTGTACTTCAATATCAAGGGAGCTATCCTTTTTTTAAGGATAATTTAAAAGACTATTATATGATACACGGAATTTTTAATTATAAATCAAGACATAAGCAAATTAATACGTTTGTAATGAACGAATGGAAAAACTGGTTAAAAAGTTATTATCAATATGATTTATCTAAAAAAAAAAAGTATCAATTAGTATTAGCACCTAAAGAATGGAGAAATAGAATTGATAAACATCGTATGATTCAAAATAAGGAATCAAACCAATTGGATTTCTATAAAAAAGACCGATTCATTTATTCCATGAAAGAAAATGACTATGCAGAGAATTCATTTATGAATAAAAAAGATAAATGGAAAAAACATTACAGATATGATATTTTATCATATAAATACATAAGCCTTCCTAATTTATACATTTCTGAATCAACATTAGAAAAAAACGGGGACCAAGAAATTACATATCATTTCAATACATCAAAACCTGAATCATTTTATGTATTGGTAAATATACCTAGTAATGATTATCTAGAAAAAGTAGAAAAAGGATTTCTTATTGATAGGAATACTAATTTGGATAGAAAATATTTTGATTGTAGAATTCTTCATCTTTGTTTTCTAAATAATATTGAGAATAATATAGAGATCTGGACCAATGCACATATTGGCATCAAGATTCAGAAAAATACTAAGACTGAAATTAATAATTTCAACAAAATGGAAAAAAAAGATCTTTTTGTTCCTACAATTCATCAAGAGAGCAAAACATACAATTTCGTTTTTGATTGCATGGGAATGAATAAAAAAAGTTTCTATGATAATGATATCGTATCCAATCATGATACTATATCCAATCTAGAAACTTGGTTCTTTCCAGAATTTGTACTACTTTTTGATGTATATAAAATTCAACCTTGGATCATCCCAATCAAATCACTCTTTTTTAATTTTTCTATAAATGAAAAAAGTAAAAAAATTAACGTAAAATCATCTAAGAATAAAAAAGCTATTGAAGATATTGAAGAAGATTACGCAAGCTTAGAAATAAAAAAAGGTATAAAAAAAAAACAATATAAGAGCAAGAATGAAATGGAACTAGATTTCTTTTTGAAAAAATATTTCCTTTTTCAACTAAGATGGGCTGATCATTTGAATAATAAAGTAATGAAAAATATAAGGGTATATTGTCTCCTACTTAGACTGATAAATCCAAAGGAAATTGCTATATCTTCGATTCAAAGAGGTGAAATAAATCTAGATCAAATGTTGATTCAAAGGGACCTAGTTCTTGCAGAAGTGATAAGAAAGGGAATATTTATTATTGAACCAATTTGTCTATCTATACGAAGGGACGGAAAATCTATTATATATCAAACTATGGATATTTCATCAGTCGATAATAAGAAGTACCAAACAAATAAAAAATACACAAAAAAAAGAATTGAGAAAAGGGGGTTTGAAAAATCCATTGCACGACACAGAAACATATTTTTGAGTGGAGACAAAAATCATTATGATTTACTTGTTCCTGAGAATATTCTATCCCCCAGACGTCGTAGAGAATTTCGAATTCGAATTTGTTTAAATTCCCGGAATTTTCATGTTGTGGATAGAAATCCAAGATTTTGCAATGAAAATAAAAAAAGAAACTGTGGGCAATTTTTGAATGAGAACAAACATATTAATACAGATAGAAAAAATTTCATTAAATTCAAATTGTTTCTTTGGCCCAATTATAGATTAGAAGATTTAGCTTGTATGAATCGCTATTGGTTTGATGCCAATAACAGCAGTCGTTTCAGTATGTCAAGAATACATATGTATTAACAATTAGGAATCAATTCAATTCCAATGAAAAAGAATTTATAGTTGATTTCCTACATATCGTCTAACATATTTGGTAGATGAGAAAGCCAAAACATATACACTATGTAGTAATACTATAATACATGATGCTGATTTCATAGTATATCAACTTTCATTAGGAAGAGTGGAATTTCTTTAAGTAAAAAGAACAAAGAAATTGTTCTTTTTCGCGAATATATATATGTTTTGTATATTTTGATTAAAATATACAAAACATAAAAACATAAACCACATAAATGAAAAAAAGAGTATATGAATAGAATCCAATTTTGATGTATACTAGATGAAAAGATAAAAATAACTGGCATAAGAAATATTCTTTATTATTATTATTTTATTTTATTTTTCCTGATCGGTAAAATTCACAGAAAATAAAGATACAAATTTTCATTTATGGTCAAAAAAAATTCAAAAAATTCATTCATCTCAGTTATTACACAAGAAGAAAAAGAAGAAAATAGTGGATCTGTTGAATTTCAAGTATTCCATTTCACCAATAAGATACGAAGACTTACTTCACATTTAGAATTGCACAAAAGAGATTTTTTATCACAAAGGGGTCTACGAATAATTCTAGGAAAACGTCAACGATTATTGACTTATTTGTCAAAGAAAAATAAAGTGCGTTATAAGAAATTAATGGATCAATTAAATATTCGAGAACCAAAAATTTCTTAATTAAATTTGAATTTCTTATTCTTGTTCTTTTTTATTTTTTAATTATTTTTTTCTTAGTTCAGTTATTCTTTGTTTATATTTTTCATTTTAATAAATTAATGAAATAATGAATTAAGGAAAAAAATATGAGCCACAAGGTACATTGGACAAAGTTTCATAATTACCTTATCCCATACAATGTAACTATTCAATATCTTTAGTAATATTTCTAGGATCAGTTCTTATATTAGGAAGTCTGGGAATAGTATTACTTACTAATCCCATTGATTCTGCCTTTTCATTGGTATTGGTTCTTCTTGTTTGTATATCAGAATATTCCAATGATTCCTATTTGCGGACCTTTGGAAATAGGATCACTTCATTGATTTTTACAAGGATTTTTTTTCATTGAATGACTACTCTCCCAAATACGTTATGGTACGGAATTTTTTGTACTACAAGATCAAATCAGATTATAGAACAGGATTTATTCATAAGTAACGTTCAACAAATTGGGATTCATTTATCCCATTTATCCACAGATTTTTCTCTTCCTTTTAAACTCATTTATCTAATCCTTTTACTTTCTTTGATAGGTGCAATTACTATGGCTCATCAATAATCTAATATAATAAGAAAGAAGAACTTCTTTTTTTATTGAAAGAATGTAATCTCTTTTTTTCTCAATCTACTGTGAATATATTCTTTTGTTCTGTAATTCTTCTATTCTAGTTAACTTAATTGATTTCATTTTTTTTCATATTTCAATGAATTGAGAGAGATGGGGAATTTATCAATAATGTTAGAACATGTATTTCTTCTAAGTGTTTCTTTATTTTCTATCGTTATCTATGGACTGATCACAAGCCGAAGCATGGCTAGAACACTTATGTGTCTTGAGTTTATACTGAATTCGGTGAATATAAATCTCGTCACATTTTCCAATCTTTTTGATAGTCAACAATTAAAAGGAGAAATTTTCTCAATCTTTGTTATAGCCATTGCTGCTGTTTAAGCAGTTATTGGCCTACCTATTGTTTCGTCGATCCATCGTAACAAAAAATAAATTCGTATTAATCAATCAAATTTGCTGAAGAATTAGTCATAATTCTTCTATTTTCACATAGAAATCAAAACATAAGACTTTTAGATTCTATTTAGAATATTCTAAATAGAATCTAATAGAATTAGAATTCAATCTTAATAGAATTGAAAATTCTCTTATTATTATTTACTTATTTCTTTTCTTTCTTCTCTTTTTTCATATAGATTTATGATTGAGATTTAGAGTTACTAACCTCTTCTATCACTAACCTAATATCAAATTAATTCTATTTCTATCTATCTATATAATTATTCTACCTATATACTAGAATCTTTCTATATTATATATCTATATACTATATTATATATCTATATATATATAGTAAAATATAGTAAAATTAACATGAATTGAATTCGTAAACTTATATTTCATGGTTATTGAAATGGAAATCAAAGTATCTTGGTCCTTTCTCATAAACAGATTAAAAAACCTATTTATTCTTAAAATTTTGATAAATCATTGATTCATCTGGTGTCTACAATAGAAAATATATGATTATTTCATTTTCTTATTTTACCAGATTGAAAATTTTTTGTGTTCAAAACTGGAATTTACAGACCCAATGTCACATTCAGTAAAGATTTATGATACATGTATAGGATGTACCCAATGTGTTCGAGCTTGCCCCACGGATGTATTGGAAATGATACCTTGGAACGGATGTAAAGCTAAGCAAATTGCTTCTGCGCCAAGAACCGAAGATTGTGTAGGTTGTAAAAGATGTGAATCCGCTTGTCCAACGGATTTTTTGAGTGTCCGTGTTTATTTATGGCATGAAACAACTCGCAGCATGGGTCTTTCTTATTGATATGTGACAAAAAACTCCACTTGAATCATTTGATTCCTCTTTACCGACAAAAGCCCGTATTCGAGAAAAGAGAATATATTATTCTTCTCCCGAGCACGGGCTTTTCTGGTATAATCTTATCTTGTCTTTATCACGAGTTATTTTCGTTGGTTAACAATACTTTTTGTTTTGCCCATATTTGCGGGTTCTTCAATTATCTTTTTCACTCATAGGATAAAAAATGGTATACTCTATATATATATATCCTAGAGTTCCTTCTAATGATCTATTTATTTTGTTATCATTTTCCAATTGGACGATCCGATCCATTAACTCAATCCAAGAAGGATTCTAAATGGATCAATCTTTTTGATTTTCAATGGAGACTGGAAACCGATGGACTTTTCATAGGACCCTTTTTACTGACAGGATTTATAACTACTTTAGTAGCTTGGCCAATTACTCAAAATCCGCGATTTTTCTATTTCTTGATGTTATCAATGTATAGTAGTCAAATAGCACCATTTTCTTCTCGAGACTTTTTTCCTTTTTTTTTTATCTCGAAGAGATGGGGATACCTATTCCAATGTCAAAAATCTTTATCATGTTTAGTAGTTTCTCGATGGTTTCTCTTGCATTGCCAGGAATGAGTGGTTTTGTTGCAGAATTCTTACTCTTTTTTGGAATAATTACCAGCCCAAAATATCTTTTCATACCAAAAATGTTAATTACTTTTGTGATGTCAATTGGAATGATATTAACTTCTATTTTTTATTATCTATGTTACGATATTACGTCAGATTTTCTATGGATACAAGCTCTTTAATATTACAAACTCAATTTTTTTGATTCTGGACCACGAGAACTATTTGTCTTGATCTATATCTTTCTACCTGTAATAGGAATTGGTATTTATCCTGATTTGTTCTCCCGTTATCGGTTGACAAGGTACAAGTTCTCTTTTTATAGATACTAATTCTTTTTTTAGATTCAATAAATTTAATTGAATTGGAAAAAAAGTCTTAGAATTCTTTGACTTTCATATTTTCACGATTCTTCGTTGTGCAATCAAAAAAAGGTAAGTGTTAATTAGAATTTTAATTAGATATATCTAAAGTTTTTGAGAACCATTTGAATAATTCCTCTATTTAAAAGGTTCTCAAAAACTCGCACAAATTTTCATTGTATATCTGAAAATCTGACAATTCTTTTATGTATCCTTTATTTTTTATGTATTCTTTGATGCAGTTTATTTTATCCAATTAGATATTCATTGGAATGAGCCATAACTATGGAACCCGATTCCTAATAGATTGATCCCAAAATAGCATATCCAAATTAGGAGAAATCCTATAGAAGCTACAAATGCCGAATTCATAACTTGATCTTGCAATTTTGAATTTTTTCTAGTATGTAAATAAATTGCAAATATGGTCCAAGTAATAAATGCCCAAGTTTCCTTAGGATCCCAATTCCAATATGAACCCCATGCTTCATTAGCCCATACTGCTCCAGAAAGAATACCTATGGTTAAAAAGGTAAACCCTAAACTAATGACACGATAACTCCAAGAATCCAAATGCTGAATTAATTGATATTTGTAAAAATTTTTAAATGATAGGAAAGAAGTCTTTTTTAAAATACTTCCTTTTTCGTTCAAATATTCCATATCACCAAAGAAAAACGGTTTCCTTAAACTTACAAAATTCTTGTTTTTCAAAAAAAAATCGATTTTTTTTTGAAATGTAATCACTATAAGAGCAACTGATAATAATGATCCGCATAAAAGAGCTGCATAGCTCAATAACATCATACTGACATGCATCATTAACCACTGAGATTGTAGAGCAGGTACTAATATTGCGGGTTGATGCATTTCAGTTGAAAGACCTGATGTGGCGAAACCTTGGGTAAAAAAGGCACTTGGTGCAGTTATTGTGTTTAAATCATTTTTATAATTCCTAATATACGGAATTATATGAATAATGGATAAACTCCATGAAAGGAAAATTAATGATTCATATAAATTACTTAAAGGAAAATGTCCCGAAGAAATCCAACGAGTAACTAAAAACCCTGTTATAGAGGAAAAAGTAGCTATCATTCCTTTTTCTGACGAATTACGTAATTCTTCGATTTCGTAGACTAATAAGTTCATCAAA